TTCCAATGGCTTTGGCTACTATAACCTTCCCAACCACGATTTTTTATTTTTTCTAGGCATTTCACCTCGAAATACGAAATTGTACTTAAAAAATAGCAATGATAAAGAAATAGTGGATTCCATCGTTTCTATGGTTACTTCTTAAACGGTGAGGTCTTCTCTATACACCGGAGCCTTTACTTCATTTAATCAATGTTATTGCTAACTTGTATAGTTCACATTCTTCGGCTCTACCCATGAATTATCCAGTAATAGGTCTTTCACAACGAGCTCTACCTATACAGTAACGGTATTTAATTATGAAAGTTGGCTGGGTAGCTGACCCTGTTAGTCCGTTCTTGCAAGAGGCGTCTAGGTTAACTAAGATTTCCTCCGCTTAATGGATAACCATTTGCTACCAATGGAGAATTGCTTCTCATCTTGAATTGAGGTGAGTGGTTTTACACCAATAGAAACCATAAATTTCATACACAATAAAAGGGATATGATCCATTTTCTTATTTTTAGATAGTAAATGTAGTTCGTTTTTCCCTTCTATCCTATTTGATCATTGATATTTGAACATTGTCCTCTTTCCTTTGTTCTAGTTCATGATCTGAACGAGTCGCACATACACCCTAGTACATGTTCCTCGACGCTGAGGGCATCCCCGAAGCGCGGGGGATTTTGTGACATTTCTAATTGGCTGTCTTGTATTTCTAATAAGTTGTTTAATCGTTGGCATGTTGAATCATATACATAATGGACTGGTTTAGATCGATCCTAACCGGATGATTATGAATTACAATTAGAATAGTAAATAAAAATCATAGAATATTAAACTCGGCAGGGTGAATTTTAAATCACGACTTGACGTGAAATTGAAATAAAGGCTATTCTCATTCAACCGCTACAAGATCAACAATTCCATAAGCTTGGGCTTCTGTTGCTGACATAAAAACATCTCTTTCCATGTCTTCGGATACAACCCATAAAGGTTTGCCCGTTCTTTGTACATAAACCCTTGTCAGGGTTTCACGTAGTTTCAGCAGTTCTCCCACTTCCAGGATGAATTCTCCCGTTGCTACTTCAGAAAAAGAACCAGCAGGTTGATGGATCATTACCCTGATGATATAAGATAATAAAAAGTTTCTCTATTTCGCACGATGAGGGGAAGATAAAAGAAAGATAAAAGAATAACAAGAAAAAAGATAGAATCGAACAACCGTACGGGCATTATGCATTGCATACGGCTCTACAATAAAATTGACCCTTACCTTCAAAAAATAGGATCGATTAGACCCCGATCGGTAAATGATCAACTTACCACCCTTCCTTTCGGAGGAATTCAAAAATACTATGATGGCTCCGTTGCTTTATATATTTATTATATTTTTTTGTCTGTGATTTGTCTGTCATTCAGCAATCCCAAAGTTGCTTTTTTGATCAAATAAACTAATGAAAAAAGAATTTTTTTTTTTTTTCGCTCTATACTATAAATATTGTTAAGAGACCTCTGGTGTGAAAAAAAGTTTGTGACGCTGAACTGGACTTCCGATAATAAAATAGGAAATACCTTTTTCTCATATTACTCTCTCGATACATAATCTAATGTTTTGAAAACAGAATTTCTTATATCGAATTCAAAGTGCCATGCTATTATTACTTAATATTCATATTTCATATGGCGAAGGCATAGTCTTCTTTTTTCTCTCAAATAAAAGCCTCATTGGCGCCAAGCGTGAGGGAATGCTAGACGTTTGGTAATTTCTCCTCCTACCAGGATAAAAGATCCCATTGAAGCGGCTGATCCCATGCATATTGTATGTACATCTGGCTGCACAAATTGCATAGTATCATAAAGAGCGACCCCCGGTATTACCCATCCGCCAGGAGAGTTTATAAACAAATACAGATCTTTGGTATCATCCTCGATACTGAGATATATCATAAGACCAATAAGTTGATTTGAGATCTCACTATCAACCTCTTGACCTAAAAAAAGTAATCTTTCTCGATAAAGTCGGTTGATTAGGGTCAAATTGTATCCCCTCGAAACCGTACAGGCGCCTTTTGACGCATACGGTTCAAAAAAAATCAATGTGTAGATTCCAATACTTTTTCTTTTTTCATAGCAAGTTCTTTCTAACTAAAAGGATTTTCTTTGATTTTTCACTAAATATGAGTTTGTCTTCCTTTCCTTATAACGTATAATATATAAAAGAATTCATTAAACTTATCCAATTGACTTTTCATTGATGGATTGTTTCATCGAGATTCAATCCAAATCACGATGTCATTTTCTTGTTCTTAAATGGGCCTCTTTAATCTTTTTAGGTTTATGCTCTACTCCGGGTAAAGATCCGCCCAATTTTGATTTGGACATATAGTACAAATGCTCCCATTACCACTTCTTTTTGTTATTCCTTCTTTTTTCAATTCATGCATTCCGTAAAATAGTTGACGGCTTCATGCATATTACTCGATTGATTAACATAAGAGTTTGAAATAACTTCTACTT